CACTCCCATAATCCATTTTATCTTCGTAGAATCCACTTCAACTATTCATATCAAATAACTAATACAATATTGCGGAGTTGAAGGGAAAGATCCAAACACATGTCTTATTCTTTTCAATAATCCATATTTGTAGCAATGGAATACTATAGTTTCTCTCCCCAATGATAGATTGATGATTGATTACAAATATCTATGATCCGCCTTCTCTATAAAGGGCCAGAAATACCTTGCTTACGTATCATTAGGAAGTGCATTAACATAAATACGGCAGTAAGAAGAGGTAATACAAAAGTGTGTAAACTATAAAAACGAGTCAAAGTAGATTGACCCACACTAGCACTTCCACGTAATAACTCGACCAGGGGCGATCCGATTACAGGAATAGCGTCGGGTACGCCTGTCACGATTTTGACTGCCCAATAACCAATTTGGTCCCGAGGTAAGGAATAACCAGTTACACCAAAAGATGCGGTCAATACAGCCAGAACCACACCTGTAACCCAAGTCAATTCGCGGGGTTTTTTAAACCCACCGGTGAGATAGACACGAAATACGTGCAGGATCATCATTAGGACCATCATACTTGCTGACCATCGATGAACTGATCGGATTAACCAACCAAAGTTAGCTTCAGTCATTATGTATTGAACCGAGGTAAAAGCCTCGGTAACGGTTGGACGATAGTAAAAAGTCATGGCAAACCCCGTAGCTACTTGTACTAAAAAACAAGTAAGCGTAATTCCTCCTAGACAATAAAATATGTTGACATGTGGAGGAACATATTTACTAGTTATATCATCTGCAATCGCCTGAATTTCGAGACGCTCTTCGAACCAATCATATACTTTATTGAGATAGGTAAACCAAGGGAACTCCCCCTCTGAGAACCGTATATGAGACTTTCATCTCGTACAGCTCAAGCAAAAACACCCCAATACTGGTTGCAACGGATATGTAATAGGAAATTTGAAACTTCTTCTTAGTACTCCATCCAACCTTCTCTGAAAATACGACGAAGTGCAAAAAAAACCGAAGCTCTTCTTTAGTGATGACAATGCCAAAATATCAAGTCAGCTCATTTCATTCGTTTTTATGTTGATCATTACGGGCCTCTTGAATTTTCTCGGTCTCTCAATTTTCATTTTTTGTATAATGTGGATTTCTTTTTGTTTCTAATTGCTAGGAATTCTCTTGTTGAGACCCTATGATTCGATTGAAACCTAAGATTCATACTAGAACCACGATGATTGAATAAAGTCCCTAAGCTAAGCCCAAGGGTTATCTGAGTAAAAACCTTTTGATCATCACTTATTCAATGAATAGATGAAATGACTCTAAATCCATAGAAACATTTGTCCGTTGGTCAAAATAAGCAAACAAAAAATTTAAGAATAATTAGAAATTAGAAAATAAATCTTTGAAATTTTTTGAGTCCGGTCGCGAGGTCTGACTGAATAGTAGGTATGAATCATAGTTTAAATATTTCTTTTCTTGATCTATTTCATTCCATATATTCCGTGCTCCAGATACTAGAATGAATATCCGACGAGGCAAAACCCATCTCTCTCAAGATGACAGACCCATTCTCTGTACTATCAATAGGATCAATTATAACAAGTCACACACTCATATTCCGGAAATACCGAAACAAAGGAATTTCACGGTCAAACTGCCGGAATGACCTAAAAATCCTAGTCCTAAGTGATTCACTTTGGATTGAAAAGACAGTACTTCGCAATTCCTATGAACCTAATTCATTGAAATTCCATCCAGTAAAACGGAAGAGTTATAAATCTCCAAAATAATAGATAGGAATACCGCGAAGAGAGCCATTGCGACACCCATCAACGGGGTAGTTCCCCATCCGGGCGCTACTTTACCATATTCCGAATTCAACGGTTTCAATAAACTTCCTAGACCAGTCTGTCTTGGTCTTGGACCAGATCTCGAATTATTCTCAACGGTTTGTGTAGCCATAAATCCTATTGCATTGATTGAATTTTATTGACTTTGTAAATCATACCGTTGTAAATAACCGATCTTATCATAGATCCATTGTGGTCTTGAAATTTTATAATAATGGAAATAGCAACCCTAGTCGCCATCTTTATATCTGGTTTACTTGTAAGTTTTACCGGGTACGCCTTATATACCGCTTTTGGGCAACCCTCTCAACAACTAAGAGATCCATTTGAAGAACATGGGGACTAATTGAAGTCAAGTAATGAGCCGCCCGTGTTGGGCGGCTCATTACTTGACTTTAATGCACTAATTCATTAGTATTTCTAAAGTAACATTATACTTTAACTATAATTGAGATAATCAAAAATCATTTTTTAGTCGGAACCTTAGGCGGTTCTCGAAAAAAGATAGCGAAAAAAATGATTCCTAGAGTCGAGACTAAGAGGAATGTATAAACCAATGCTTCCATAAATTCGATCGTGGTTTACAATTATAGCTTCCACACCTGTTCATTTGGGAGCATCTCCCAGATAAAGACAAGAGTCAAAGAAAAGGGCGATTTAAATCCAGCAAAATTGATCTGGTAATCTATGTAGAAAGTGAAATCAAAAAAAATCCAATAGAAGCGAAAGATACCATATCAGATCAATGTTTATCAGATTACCTGTCTCCTTGTAGTTGGATCCCCAAGTTTTTGGAATGCTCCAAATTCTACTTGAGCATCCAAATCTGGATCAATCCCCGCAAAAACATCTCTGAACAAGGTTCTAGCACCATGCCAAATGTGTCCGAAAAAGAAGAGCAAAGCAAACGAAGCATGCCCAAAAGTGAACCAACCCCTCGGACTACTACGAAAAACACCATCAGATTTCAAAGTAGCACGATCTAATTCAAAAATTTCACCTAATTGAGCGCGTCTAGCATATTTTTTCACAGTTGCAGGATCACTATAACTGACTCCGTTAAGTTCGCCACCATAGAACTCAACAGTTACCCCTACTTGCTCAACACTATACTTCGATTCCGCCCTTCGAAAAGGAACATCGGCTCTCACAATTCCGTCTCCATCTACCAAAACTACCGGAAATGTTTCAAAAAAAGTAGGCATACGACGTACAAAAAGCTCACGCCCCTCTTTATCTCTAAAGATAGGGTGCCCTAACCATCCAACAGCTATTCCGTCCCCGTTATCCATTGAGCCCGCTCTGAATAATCCCCCCTTTGCGGGATTATTGCCGATGTAATCATAAAAAGCTAATTTTTCAGGAATTTTAGACCAGGCTTCTGATAAACTCTGATTTTCAGCTAGTCCGGCACCAACCCTTCGATAGATTTCTTGCTGGAAGTATCCCTGATCCCATTGATAACGGGTGGGACCGAATAATTCGATGGGGGTAGTTGCCGAACCATACCACATAGTTCCGGCAACAACAAAAGCCGCAAAAAAGACAGCAGCGATACTACTGGAAAGAACAGTTTCAATATTACCCATACGCAACCCTTTGTATAGGCGTTGGGGCGGACGAACACTAAGATGAAATAGGCCTGCTAATATGCCCAATGTCCCTGCTGCAATATGATGAGAGGCTATGCCTCCCGGAACAAAAGGATCAAAACCTTCTACGCCCCACGCAGGACTTACAGATTGTACTTTTCCAGTTAGTCCGTAAGGATCGGACACCCATATTCCAGGACCATACAAGCCCGTTACATGAAATGCACCAAACCCAAAGCAAGCTAACCCTGATAGAAATAAATGAATTCCAAAAATCTTGGGCAAATCCAAAGAAGGTTTTCCTGTACGTTCATCACGGAATATTTCTAGATCCCAATACACCCAATGCCAGATAGCTGCCAAAAAGCACAAACCAGAAAACACAATATGCGCCCCGGCCACACCCTCGTAACTCCAAATACCCGGATTTGTTACAGTTCCTCCTGTGATACTCCAACCTCCCCATGAATTGGTTATTCCTAAACGAGTCATGAAGGGTATAACAAACATACCCTGTCTCCACATTGGATCAAGAACGGGGTCAGAGGGATCAAAAACGGCTAATTCGTATAGAGCCATTGAACCAGCCCACCCAGAAACTAGAGCTGTATGCATTATATGGACAGCAAGCAACCGACCGGGATCATTCAATACGACGGTATGAACACGATACCAAGGCAAACCCATGAAAATACCCCTTTATCAAAGAAAAATAAAAAAAAAAAAGATATAACTTTATCGCATTGGAAAAAACTAGGCTATAGACTTCTGCTTTTCAGTGGATTATTTCGGAGCAAGAGTTCTTATTTATTTTATTCCATTTTGTTGGTAATAATGTAACAATTCTGTTCGTCGGAACAAAGAAAAGCAGATCTATTCTATACTATACCCAATAAGTACCAATACGCAATGGGGGGATTGGTCCCATTTTCTATGGGCGAATGCATAGAAAGGTGTTCGTCGTTTGTTTGAACAGTTCGACCCAGTCGTAAAACTTTTCCTTTATGCATTTCGTCTTCCTCTATGAACTTTTCAATTTGATGAAAACAATAAATTCATTGTTACGTTTCCACATCAAAGAATGAAGTCATCTTTTGACAGTCAAAAGATGCCCGTTGGTGTTCCGAAAGTCCCCTTTCGAATTCCGGGAGATGAGGACGCAACCTGGGTTGACCTATAGTGCGGCTTGTTAGACATATTGGGTCATATGGGATTTCCCCGTTCTCTCCCCTGATTGAGATACCCCTGCTTCGCCAAAAAATTAATTGAACTTATCAAGAATTTGTAGCGTGAAATGTAATTAGCCCAATTTCTTGAGGGAGCAATATTATTAATTACAATAATTTATGGTTAGTTTGATTGGACCAATAAAATGAAGTATCCAGGCTCCGTTCAGAAAATACTCAATTGTTCGTTTTAATTTAATATGGATATGCTTAACACTTGTATCAGAAACGTTTATAACATATAAACGATTAAATGATCTCAAACTGCTAATTTATGATGACTACACAGAATATTTAGAATATTTTATTTGGTGAAATATAAATTGAAAAAAGTCGTATCAAAAAGAAGTGGTATTGGAATCATTTGGCCTATATGTACAAATAGAAATCGGTTGTATCTTTTATCATATATCTTTACCCGGAGTAGAACATAAGCCTAAAAAATTTGAAGAGGCCCATTCAGGAACAAGAAATTTACATCGGAATTTTTAGATAAAACACCATACATCAATGAGAGTTTAATTCGAAAAGTTTCTAGGAGGTATGAAAGTATTTCTAAAAAAAAAAAAGAGGACCTATACTTTACTTTGATTCTTTCTTTGCTTTGCCATTTTTTTTTTATGAACCATATGCATTCAAAAGTGCGCGTATGGTTCCTAAAAGGGATAAAATTTTATCCTAATCAACCGACTTCATCGAGAAAGATTACTTTTTTTAGGAGACTCCATAGAGGACGAACTAGCAAATCAAGTTATGGGGCTCATGCTATTTCTCAATATAGAGGATAAGGACTTAGAGCAATGGTTATTTATAAACTCACCTGGCGGGTGGATAGTACCCGGAGTAGGCATTTATGATATGATGCAACTTGTGATACCAGATGTAAATACAGTATGTATGGGAGTCGCCGCTTCAATGGCATCTTTCGTTCTGGTCGGAGGCGAAATTACCAAACGCTTAGCATTCCTTCGCGCTTGGCGCCAATGTATCTTTAACCTTAGTTGAGAGGTTGAGAGAAAGCTTTTTTAGAAATGAAATAAAAAAGTAAAGTTATAAATGACATAAGAAAGTAATGAAGACTATATGCCTTAGCCGGGTAAAATGAATAAGACTACTGAGTAACAATAGCATGGCATTCCAATTCGGTATGAACATACCCATATGGTTTTTCATAACGTGAGATTGTGTATCGGGGGAGCTGGCTTAGACAAAATATCTTTCCGATCAAGGAATACCTCTGAATATCTCTCAGCAATTCATTTTAGTGTCGCAAATATTTTTGGTTTTACGCGACAAATGATTTTGCCAAATTTATGTTATTGAAGAGTACTAAAAAAAAAAAAGAAACTTTGGGATTGCTCGATCTCATATGAGTTAAATTCCCAAATAACCAAAGCACGGAAGCAACGGAATCATCATACTCCTTTTTCACTCTCCCAAAAGCAAGGATGTTAAATGGGCGGATAATTTCTGGATCCAATAGATCTTTTTTTCCCGTGGAAGGGAAAAAAAATCCCATTGTGGAGCCGTATGCAATGCCCAAAAATTGCCTGTACGGTTGTTGAATTTTATCTATATTGGATTGTCGTTTGCTTTATTAGAATTGTCGTTTGCTTCTATTATATATATACTCCGCTTCTTCTTATTCTTTAGCTCTTTCCTTTACCCGATAGAAGATAGAGGGACCTTTCATTATGTTATATCATCAGGGTAATGATGCACCAACCTGCTGGTACCTTTTTTCAGCAAGAAATACCAGGATATACGCTAGAATCGAGGGCTATTTCAGAGTTTCGCGACAGAATCGTAAAAATATATTCCGTACGAACACAACAACCCCACTGGGTTATAGCCGCCGACCTGGAAAGAGATACTTTTATGGACGCAAGCGAAGCCAAAGAGTATGGAATTATAGATCTTATAGCAGAATCAGTCCTAAATACCGGCTAAAATACCGGGGAGTTAAGTAAAATTTACCCCACCACCGAATTTACACCCCGGATTTACATTGTCCTCTAAGATTCGCACTCATGAAACAAAATACGTTAGCATCTTAGAACCAAGGAAACAGAGCCAACGCCCCAATAGAAATGTCGGTCTACTTCCATTCCATTCGAGGATCCTAAAGACATCGATCATATTGTTGATCTCTTATCTTGTTCGTTTACAGATTCGGAATGAGAAATTATTATCCCGCTCCATCCGAACTAAAAAAAAGGGTATAAAAAATATCGTTATTACTTTTTATTGATGAGTTTAATTCAAGGATTTCGAGTTCTAATTTCATAAATCGATTTTTGGGGGGAGGGTTACTAGGAGGGGATAAGGATAGTTGGTAGGTTCAATTCCTAACCGGATGATTATGTTTTTTTTTTTCTATTTAATACTAGAAGAAAAAAAACATAATCATCCGGTTAGGATCGATCTAAACCAGCCCATTTTGTATATGATTCAGCATGCCAACTATTAAACAACTTATTAGAAACACAAGACAGCCAATCAAAAATGTCACAAAATCCCCCGCTCTTCGGGGATGTCCTCAGCGTCGAGGAACATGTACTAGGGTGTATGTGCGACTCGTTCAAATCATAAGATAAGCTGGAACAAAAGAAAGAAAACGCTTTTTCCAGTATCAATGACCAGTACCAATGAATAGGATGGAATTTTTCCATTCACTATCTAACAAAAGACCTACATTGTGTATGAAATTTATGGTTTCTATTGGTGCAAATCCAATCACCTTAATTGTAGATGATAAGCAACTCCCAGTGGTAGCAAATGGTTGTCCATTAAGCGGGGGAATTGGTATTTAGAAAGCAGAAAAATTATGCTCTCACTCTTGCAAGAACGGACTAACAGGGTCAGCTACCTAGCCAACTTTCATAATTAAATGCCGTTACTGTATGAGTAGATCTCATTGTGAAAAGATCTATTATTGAATAATTCATGGGTAGAGTCAAAGAATGTGAACTGTACAAGTTACTAATAACATTGATTGAATGGGGAAGGAGCTCCGGTGTATAGAGAGGACCTCACCGTTTACGAAGTAACCATAGAAACGAAGGAACCCACTATTTTTTTATAAATTTCCCTTTACTAGGTATTTCGACTTTAATACAATACTCTATTTAATTTATACTCAATTTTAAATTGAATATTTTTGGATACCTAGTATCAATACAATTTCTTATTTCGAGGTGAAATGCCCGTAAAAAAAAATCGTGGTTGGGAAGGTCAGAGCAGCAAAAGCCATTGGAATTTGTATTTTATACATCGGAAGAATCCGTTTTGTTATTAATAGACTAGGAAAGGCGAGAGGGATGACTGAAAGAAAAAATAAATTAAGTTATTCATCAAAGTTTATTTTGCTTCAATGACCAGAACTAGACGAGGGTATATAGCTCGTAGACGTAGAACAAAAACGCGTTTATGTGTATCAACCTTTCGAGGGTCCCATTCAAGACTTATGCGAACTGCTATTCAACAAAGAATTCGAGCTTTGGCTTCTTCTCATCGGGATAGGGGAAGCCAAAAGATAAATTTTCGTCGTCTGTGGATCACTCGAATAAATGCAGTAATTCGCGAGAACGGGGTATCCTATAGTTATAGTAGATCCATAAATAATCTGTACAAGAGACGGTTGCTTCTTAATCGTAAAATTCTTGCACAACTAGCCATATCAAATATAAATTGTCTTTATACAATTTCCAATGAGATCATTAAATAAGGAGATTGATTGGGGGAATTCATCGGAATGCTTTAAAGGGAGGTCCCCCGGAGAATGAACTCCGGGAAGGGAGAGTAAAAAGAAATAGGATTATTATAAAGTAGTCAAAATAACTGAATGCGTTTCCATAAAAAAAGGTTTCTTCTTCATTTTTGAATTTTGATTCAATCAATTGAGAAATAGACCTATTTCTTTCTGGTTCGAGTACCCGTAGTTCTAGGAGTATACTTAGTTCTATTCGCAGATTCTTCATTACGAAGAAAAGGTAACGAAGATAAAGTACGAGCTTGTTTTATAGCAATAGTAATTAATCGTTGTTGTTTCAAAGTCAATCTATTCACTCGTCTAGATAATATTTTTCCTTGCTCACTAATAAATCGACTAATTAAACTTATGTTTCTATAATCAATTCGATCCCCCGGTCCAATTGGGGGCAAACGCCTACGAAAAGATCGCTTGGGTTTAAGAAAAAGCTTGGATTTTTCCATGGTTTATTCCTTATCTCTAAAATCCTATTTCTTAATTCTCATTTTGGATTTGACGGAAATAGGAGTTGATTGGTTTATTTGTTTATTTTATAATTATATGTTTATATGTAATTTTTCAAAATTTGTTCCCCTTTCTTGAATCCTGAAGGGAAGGTACACGCGGTTTTCTTTGATCTATTTCTTTATCTCCCCATGAATCATATGTTTGTAACAATAGGGACAGAATTTTCTCAATTCCAGTCGACTAGGCGTATTGTGTCGATTCTTTTGAGTAATATATCTGGAAATGCCTGGTGATTCCTTATTACTATCCTTTCGACAACTGTTACATTCCAAAATAACTGTTATTCTGACATCTTTACCCTTCGCCATGAACCTAACCTCCTTTGAATTTTGGATTCACTCAATTCTTTTTTTTTCATTTTCGATCCGAAAAAAAAAAAAAGAAGTTGCTGACCTGAAATCCTATTATGAAAGATTTTGTTACAATCACTAGAGAAAAAAGAAAAATAAGTAATACAATGATTTCTAACTATTAATTATTTAGATAGAATCTCGGTATAGTAATAGTATTTCATTTAAGTATCTTGTATAATTTTGTTGCCCTCTATGATTTTAATATATTAATATAATAATATTAAATTAATTCGAGCCTGAGCCCAAATTTCGATGCGGTTGAACCCACTTTTTTTTTTCTTTAATCCTCAAAAAAATGACAAAAGAGCAAAACAAAGAAAGGAAGAGAAAGGGAGAGGGATTCGTCAGAGAGAATTTAGCGTATCTCTAATCTTTTTAAGCCCTTCCTATGTCAATAACTAGAATGAAAAAAATGGGAATGTCAACGCATCCGGGAATAAACGATTGATCTCTATCAATAAACCTGCTAAAGACCCAAACCATAGAGTACTTAGCACAGGTGCCACAGAAAGATATGTTTTTAGATTTCGCATTGAAAAGCCTCCTTTTTTTTGTAATACATATATGATCATATGCATATGTAGTTAAGGATCGCTTGTATTTGTACGCGAAATTCTTAACTAAAATAGATATATAAAATAACCCAGTAGATGAGATTTTCCTTTCCTTACAACAGAGAAAAGGG